AAAAATGAGAGGGGGAGAGGAAGATATATGTGGGATATATCCATTCATATTGAATTGCAGATACATCAATGATAGAATCATTTCTGATTGAACCAAATACTGGGTCATATAGGGATGAAAGAAGATGGGTAAGAAATAGGAGCAGACACCTTTTTGATATTGGATCAGTATCTAATGAATTGAATGATTCCAACAGGAATAAAAGAAGGGGACGGAATCCCCTTGTGATTCCGGCCTAAAAAAGAAAGGGGGGATATGGCGAAATTGGTAGACGCTACGGACTTGATTGGATTGAGCCTTAGTATGGAAACCTACTAAGTGGTAGCTTCCAAATTCAGAGAAACCCTAGAATTAAAAATGGGCAATCCTGAGCCAAATCCTTGTTTTCTGAAAACAAGTATTTCTAAGTTTAGAATAGAAAGCGAGAATCAAAAATAAGGATAGGTGCAGAGACTCAATGGAAGCTGTTCTAACGAATGGAGTTGACTGCGTTGGTAGATAGAATCTATCTATCGGAACTCTAGAAAGAAGGGATGACCGTATATACGTACTGAAATCTCAAATGATTAATCACGACCCGAATCCATATTTGATTATACATTTCATAATTCTTGTGAATCGATCCCAAGTTGAAGGAAGAATCAAATATAATATTAAAATATTAAGATTAAGTGATCAAATTGTTCCCTCCAGAGTCTGATAGATCTTTTGAAGATGAAGAAAGGATTAATCGGACGAGAATAAAGATAGAGTCCCATTCTACATGTCAATGTCGACAACAATGCAATTTATAGTAATAGGAAAATCCGTCGACTTTAGAAATCGTGAGGGTTCAAGTCCCTCTATCCCCAATAAAAATAAATAAAAAAGCCTGATTCCTAAGTAATCATTTATTCTCTTTTTTCGTCAGCGGTTCCAAATTTGGTATCTTTCTCACTCATTCGACTCTTTTTACAAACAAATAGAAACAAGTAGAAACAAGGGGTTCTTTTTGAAGATCCAAGAAATTCCAGCACCTAGGTAATAGGTAAGATTTTGTAATGCTTTTTGAGTCACTTTCATTGACATAGATCCAGGTCCTCCAGTAGGATGATGCATAGTGAATGGTCGGGATAGCTCAGCTGGTAGAGCAGAGGACTGAAAATCCTCGTGTCACCAGTTCAAATCTGGTTCCTGGCACGTGGATAATCTATCAAAATGAATCGATATGTATCCTGATACATATTCGTTAATAGTCTAGATCATGATACGGATTTCTCTATCTAGATGGATAGATATATGCCCCCTCCCCCTGTGGATGGGTAAAGAATTTGATTCAGAATTAGATTCTGTTCTCTCTCTTTTTTTTTGTCTATACTGTACCTCCTTTCACTCAAAAATAATGTTAATACTCCCTACATATCCGAAGTTAGTTGGTTGAAACCCCCAGATCCAGATATAGTCTAGAGGCGTTGAAGTAATAGGCAGGATTCATTTCAGATCCAGTACAAATCAAATCCCCTTTCATTTGCATTTCTGAATTTCCGATTTTCCTATTCTATTCCTTCACTCCTTCCTACATTCCTTTTGCTTTCCGTGGAATGGTGTGCGCGGTACAAAGTGCATGATGCAGAACTCTTTTGATTCATCCTATTGGCTTTGCTCATCCCCAAAAGATCTCTTCCAGATTGGGGAATCAAAATGAAGCCCTTTATTTTATTTTCTTTTTTATCCTATCATAATAGGAATGAGATAGGAATGAGAGTCCTCTCACTCCATTTCATATAGAACAGAACGTAAAGATATTCCTTCAATATCTGAAGTCGTAGAAGGGAGGATTAGTTTCTTATCATTCAATGAGCGTCCTGTATTTCATAGAAATTGGGGGCAATATAATCCTTGCGCAGGGGCCAACCGATCCAACTTTCAGGCATCAAGATACGTTTCAGGCGTGGATGATTATCATATGAGATTCCCAGCATATCATAAGATTCCCGTTCTTGAAAATCCGCACTTTTCCAAATCCAGAAAACGGACGGGATTCTAGGATTCCTCCTTTTGGCAAATACTTTTATGCATACCTCTTCTGGTTGATCCACACCATACTGTATTCTCGTAAGATGATACACACTAGCTAACAATCCACCTGGTGCTACATCATAGGCACACTGGGAACGTAGATAATTGTAACCATATACATATGAAATGACAGCAATAGAGTGCCAATCCTCGGGCTTTATTTGTAAAGTCTCTATTCCTTGGTAATCGAAGCCCAAAGATCTATGAACTAGCTCATGCTTCACTAGCCAAGCAGATAAACGACCCTGCATCTTCTTTATCTCTCCCACATTTGTATGAGTATTTCACATTTACGATGAAATTTATGAAGATTGAACCGCTTTTTGTTATTCTACACAAAAACAAAAGCATCCTGCCTAATTCACTAATTCGTGGGAAGATACTGAACTCTTGTATTTTAAAAATGATTCAAAAGGTATCTCTGAAGTAGATGGCGATTGAT